CGAATGCTTTTCTTCATACAAATGTATAAAAGATGTTAGCCGCACTTAAAAGCCGAGTACTCTACCATTGAGTTAGCAACCCCCCCCCAAAAAAAAACAAAATTCAATTATGTCCATACAATCGGAATCAAAATAAATAAAAATAAATTGAAATAAAAAAAATCAAGAGCAAGAGATTGAATCCCACGACACAATCAAAACATAAAACTAGCAAGAAATTAAATGAAATATAAAAATTTCTAATCAATCCTGAACATAAAAAAAGAAAGGATCAAAAAAAAATATGGATAACATAAAATTTTTTAGATCACCCTTTGTCTATTACCCTATTCATTCTTCTAGTTATTATTTTCTAGTTATTATTTCAAATTTCAATTTCTTATTTATATTATCTACTTAATATTCGACTTAGTATTCTACTAAGATTCACTTAGAATACCTTATACATTGTATACATTTTTTCTTTTTTTTATTCAAAGACTTTTTTACTTTTTTTTACTTATATATTCTATCTTATATATCTTATATATTATACTTATATATTCTCTAATACTCTAATTTTTTTAATATTAAATAACTATAACTGTGAAAACATTCAATTTCTATATTTTTTTCAATCAAAAAAAACTTTTCTATCACAAAAAATCCACAAAACCCATCGCTTCAATGAAGCACCAAATCAAATTAATTTATAGAAATTAATTTATAGAACAGGTATAACTAGATCGACAGATAAGATCCCATTACCTCAGATGGGATTATATTTATTTGATACACTCTTGTCAATATGAATGTAAATATATTGAGTTGAGAAATAAAGATAAACCGAAGAAAACAAAAGAATTAATTGAAATGAAATTTCAATAAAAACAAATTCAATAAAATACTCAAATTTGAAAAATTACTAAAATCCAAATGAAATATAAAATTATATAATAAATTAATAAAAAATAGATAGAATATATAAAAAAAGATATCTATCTATTTTAATAGATAGAAAATAGAAATTCCATATAAAAAACTATATATTTATGATATCTAGTTTTGTCGTTATGTTAGAGTTAGGTTAGTATTCTATTTCCATAGCTATTATATTTGTACACCTATAATAAAATAAGAATACAAAAAATAGGAAAAAAGGTATCAATAGCGTACGAATAGAACAAGAGAAGAGGGGATAATAGAGCAAAAAGATTCTGGTTCTACAAAGTTATATATGTATATATATGCATATGAATGACATGAATTAGCCCCACCTGCATTTCATTAAGGAAATTTCCTTTGATTAAGGCTAAGTTGCGTAAAAACCGCCGCCTTCCTTAAACTGAAAATATTAGTTTCTGTGGGTTGAGCACCTTTTTCAAGGAAATATAGAATAGCAATTAAAATAGGTTTGATTTTTTATCGGATAATAAAAACCCACTTACTTTTCCAAGATCTCTTCCTTCTCGTCGGCATCGAACATCAATTGCAAGGATTCAATAAACGGATCCTTGGGATAGAGGTAGAACCCCCCCCATATTCTTAGATTTGAAACTTGCTCGAATTAGATCTTTTCTATTTCGATATCGAAAATAGACTTACGAAGTTCTTTGAACTTACTGATTAGGACTAACCCTAGATTCTTGCACCTAAGAAAAAAACCAATACTTTCTACTCGAGCTTCATCATGTACTATATTACACTATAACCCAACAAAAAGTGAGAGTTCTAGTATATAAATAGAACAGAACAAATGATGTCGAGCTCGGAGCACTCTCATTCCTAATTCCTATATATCTATATATTATTGTTATATTATAATATAGGATATTATATATATTAAAAACATATAATTAGAATATTATTAAATAATATTCTAATTATATTATATATTTATTATATTAATATTTCTATTAATATACTTAATCTTATTTATTATTATAAAAAAATTAAGAATTTTTATTTCATTTCTTTTTATTTATTATTTTATTTATTTGAATAAATTAATATTATTATCATTTAATTTCTTATCTTTAATTTCTTATCAGGGTATATAGAATTTGAAGATTATTAGGGTATAATAAGATGTCTGTAAGAATCCACAGTTGATCATGTCCTTGAAGTCGCACCTTGCTTTCTACCATATCGTTTCAAACAAAGTTTTACTATAATATTCCTTGAGTTTTATAACATTCCTTGTTGAGCTAGTATCTAATTGATTCGATTATGGAATCGTAAATAGTCATTGCTTCAACCGATACATAGAAATCTAAAATTTGAATTTCTTAATTTCTATTGGATAATTTCTGAAAAAGTATCTGTCAGAAAGAATTCAATTGAATCCCATATTTTATTGTATTGTATGAATATTTTTTTATTTACAATTCGAATAAGAAATAAGACCAAAAAAGAAAAAAGAGTCTTCAAGTGAGTACCTAGGACGCATTTGCCTATCTCCCATTTGTTCGAGTCCCAAGGACTCCTAAAAAATCATTAAAAAGATTTAATTTAAAAATTGCCTATCTCGATATCATTAATTTGAATAAGGTTTTGTTTTAAACATATTTTTATCATAATGATATCAAAAAAAGAAGACCCCCCCTATTCAGATTCAGATTCGGATTAAATCATTAATGATTTCAAATAAATAGGTTAAAAAAATATCTAATTTTTTTAGTGCAGTAGTCGATAAAAAAGACTGATGTAGGGAAAATTCCAAATTCTTTTTTTATTCTTTCATACTGAGTGCTAAAATCAATATCGAAATACTAGAAGATCATCTTAATTTATCAGATAGACTAAAGAATTGTGATTAGAATTGATTTTTTATATTCTATCTTATATGTTACAATTGAAATTAACTAAGTGAAATTAAGAGATGAGCAATTTTTTTTACATTCCAAAAACGCAAACAAAGCAAAGGTGTTAATAAAATGCTCAAAATACATACATATAAGCATTTGTTCATTTTATGAGTAGTTTATTTGACTTTATTTATAAAATTTTTTCGAAAGTAAAAGTAAAGTGACATAGAATACAACCTTGTCGAAATTCTTAGGCTGATAAATAAAAAACAAAACAAGAAAGGAGTCTTTTTTGATTATTTGATAGATTATAGCGAATATAGAATATCTGGGACGGAAGGATTCGAACCTCCGAATAGCGGGACCAAAACCCGTTGCCTTACCACTTGGCCACGCCCCATTTATATTTCGATTCAATACTAATAAAAAGTAATATTGATATTGGTTCTTCGTCAATTCCCACCCAAATATCTAGGAAATATATTACCGTCTGTCTTATTCGGATTTTCATGTGTGTAGATATAGAATTAAACTTAATTTATTGATCATAATATATAATTCAATTAAGATATTGTATAAAAATATGATTTCCTCTATTCTTTTTTGATTTGAGAATTGAAGGATTTTTGATTGGCTGAGTTTAATAAAATAAATTTAATAAAAATAAAGAAGGGTTCTTTGGTCTACCTTACTTTACTTTATTTTTGATCAATTTTTATATCAATAACATATTAATAACTTACAATCAAAATACAATTATCTTCAAGAACAAAATGTTTGTTATGCTTAATAGTTTTAGTTTAATTTGTATCTGTCTTAATTCTGCCCTTTATTCAAGCAATTTTTTCTTCACAAAATTGCCTGAAGCCTATGCTTTTTTGAATCCAATCGTAGATGTTATGCCAGTAATCCCTCTACTCTTTCTTCTATTAGCCTTTGTTTGGCAAGCTGCTGTAAGTTTTCGATGAGATTTTAATACTGTCCTAGAAGAATTCATGATTTACTCGAGAAAAAAATTCTAGTAATTGATAAGATCAGATAAGTCTTATACTCTAAGCTCTTAATTCAAACATTAAAGTTATTGCATAAACGTGAGAATTCTGGATCACCCTCATTTTTCTCAGTCTTTACTTTTTTTCATTCCAGATTCTATATAGAGTACTATACTGTAGTTAGAAAACAAATTCTAAGAAATACTTGACTCTTATTCCAAATTAATTTTTCGAAATTCATTTCTATTTCTAGAAATCACTTCCTTTCTTGGTGTTAAAATAGAAAATGTGGTATAAAAATAGAGAATCTATTTTTTTTTACAAACCAAAACAAAAAAGATCTTGGAGATTTTCTAATGCTTACTCTTAAACTCTTTGTTTACACAGTAGTTATATTCTTTGTTTCTCTCTTCATCTTTGGGTTTTTATCTAATGATCCTGGACGTAATCCTGGACGTGAAGAATAGAATAAAAATTCTACGGGTTTCTTGATTTGATCTTGATTTCAAAATGTTCTTTAAAATGTTCTTAGCATGTTATTTCTTTTTATCTAGTCTTTATCTATTCTAGATCTAGATCTACATCTATATTTGAATCTAGATTTTCGTTTTAAATTAATATTCAAAATATTAAAAAAATTTTGAAATAAATATAATAAATAATAAATGAATATTAAATAGAAATGTTCAAATTATTAATTTATTGAAATAGTTTAAATAAAAATTTAAATAAAAATTAAATAGAAAATGAATTCTAGAATATTGAAATAAGAAATAAAGCAAAAAGATTTACGAAATTTGAAAGAAAAGATAAAAAAAATTCAAGTCATCACTGGAACCGGAAAGAGAGGGATTCGAACCCTCGGTACGAATAATTCGTACAACGGATTAGCAATCCGACGCTTTAGTCCACTCAGCCATCTCTCCCAATTGAAAAAGGATAATTATTATGTTACATTACAGAGCAATTAGTTACATTATACAACAAGTAAGGCTTGACAAAAAAAGGCTTTTCCTCTCTCTTTATTGCTTTAGATAATCATAATTACTTTTTTTTTATTATATAAATTCGAATTCGATATTTATTAATTCTCTATATTTCTTAATTCTATATATAGAATTCTCTATTTATATATTCTATATTTCTATTAATTCGTACTATTAATTCGTAATTCGAATTTATTTAATTCTATATTTTTTTTTTTCGAATTTCTATTATTTTT